TCTCATATTAATCTCTTGTCTCCAGCTATTGGGGATCCCGTTTCCCTACCAACTCAAGATATGCTTATTGGGCTCTATGTATTAACGATCGGGAACCCCCGGGGTATTTGTACAAATAGGTATAATCAATATAATTCGAATTGGGTAAACTATAAAAAGGAAGCTGTTGACAATAATGACTGTAAGTATACAAAAGAGCCGTCTTTTTATAGTTCTTATGATGCACTTGGGGCTTATCGGCGGAAACGAATCCTTTTAGATAGTCCTTTGTGGCTTCGGTGGAGATTAGATCAACGCGTCGTTGGCTCAAGAGAAGTTCCCATCGAAGTTCAATATGAATCTTTTGGTAATTCTAATGAGATTTATAAACACTATCGAATAGTGGGAAGTATAAAAAGAGAAATTCGTTGTATATATATTCGAACTACTGTGGGTCATCTTTCTTTTTATCGAGAAATAGAAGAAGCCATACAGGGGTTTTGCCGTGCCTACTCATAGGCTATGTAACTCATACGCTCTATAAAAATAAATTCTATTAGTGATGCCCATACTCGCAGGAATTCGGGTCTCCCCAATTTAACTGGTATCAAAATTTCTGAATTTCTGTGTGAATCAGGATTAAGGAAAGGAAGTTTTCGAATCACTGACTCAGGCCCATTGTGGAATCTTACTCAGCAGAATATGGAGGTCCTTATGGCAGAACGGGCCGATCTGGCCTTTCACAATAAGGTGATAGATGGAACTGCTATTAAACGACTTATTAGCAGATTAATAGATCATTTCGGAATGGCATATACATCACATATCCTGGATCAAGTGAAGACTTTGGGTTTCCAGCGAGCCACTGCTACATCTATTTCATTAGGAATTGATGATCTTTTAACAATACCTTCTAAGGGATGGTTAGTCCAAGACGCTGAACAACAAAGTTTTCTTTTAGAGAAAAACCATCATTATGGGAATGTACACGTGGTAGAAAAATTACGTCAATCCATTGAGATATGGTATGCTACAAGTGAATATTTGAGACAAGAAATGAATCCTAATTTTCGTATGACTGATCCCTCTAATCCAGTCCATCTAATGTCCTTTTCGGGGGCTAGAGGAAATGTATCTCAAGTACACCAATTAGTAGGTATGAGAGGATTAATGTCGGATCCTCAAGGACAAATGATTGATTTACCCATTCAAAGCAATTTACGAGAAGGGCTTTCTTTGACAGAATATATAATTTCTTGCTACGGAGCCCGCAAAGGAGTTGTAGATACTGCTGTACGAACATCAGATGCTGGATACCTCACGCGTAGACTTGTTGAAGTAGTTCAACACATTCTTGTACGTAGAACGGATTGTGGTACTATACGAGGTATTTACGTGAGTCCCAAAAATGGTATGACGGAAAAAATTTTTGTTCAAACACTAATTGGTCGTGTATTAGCAGACGATATATATATTGGTCTACGATGTATTGCCACTCGAAATAAGGATATTGGAATTGGACTTGTCAATCGATTTATAACCTTTCGAGCACACCCAATATATATTCGAACCCCTTTTAATTGCAGGAGTACTTCTTGGATCTGCCAATTATGTTATGGCCGTAGCCCTACTCATGGTGATCTGGTTGAGTTGGGAGAAGCCGTAGGCATTATTGCGGGTCAATCAATTGGGGAACCGGGGACTCAACTCACATTAAGAACTTTTCATACGGGCGGAGTATTCACAGGTGGTACTGGCGAACATGTACGAGCTCCCTCTAATGGAAAAATAAAATTTGATGAGTATTTGGTTCATCCCACACGTACCCGTCATGGGCATCCTGCTTTTCTATGTTTTATAGACTTGTATGTAACTATTGAGAGTCGAGATATTATACATAATGTTAATATTCCAACAAAAAGTTTGATTTTAGTTCAAAATGATCAATATGTAGAATCGGAACAAGTGATTGCCGAGATTCGTGCCGGAACGTCCACTTTTCGTTTTAAGGAGAGGGTTCTAAAACATATTTATTCTGAGTCAGAAGGAGAAATGCACTGGAGTACTGATGTGCATCATGCGCCCGAATATCCGTATAGTAATGTTCATCTAGTACCAAAAACAAGTCATTTATGGATATTAGCAGGAGGTCTATGCAGATCCAGTATAGTGTCTTTTTCACTCCACAAGGATCAAGATCAAATGAATTCTAATTCTTTTTCTGTCGAAGAAAGAAATATCTTTGATTTGACTAATGATCAAGTAAGACATAAATTTTTTGGTAAAAGTAAAAAGGATGGGCAAATTTTTGAGTATTCAAAACCTTATCGAATCATATCCAATGGTCATTGGAATCTCATAGATCCCTCTATTTGTCAAGAGAATTCCGATGATTCCTTGGCGAAAAAGCGAAGAAATAGATTCGTGATTCCCTTACAATATGATCAAGAACGAGAAAAGAAACTAATACCATCTTTTTGTATTTCTATTAAAATACCTATAAATGGTATTTTACGTAAAAATAGTATTCTTGCTTATTTTGATGATCCGCGATATAGAAGAAGCAGTTCGGGAATTACTAAATATGGGATTGTCGAAGTAGATTCAATCGTAAAAAAAGAGGATTTGATTGAGTATCGAGGAGCAAAAGAATTTAGTCCGAAATACCAAATGCAAATGAGAGTAGATCGATTTTTTTTCATTCCCGAGGAAGTGCATATCTTCCCCGTATCTTCGCCCATAATGGTCCGAAACAATAGTATCGTTGGAGTAGATACACGACTTGCTTTAAATATAAATACAAGAAGCCGAGTAGGTGGATTAGTCCGAGTGGAGAGAAAAAAAAGGAGTATTGAACTGAAAATTTTTTCTGGAGATATTCATTTTCCTGGAGAGGCGGATAAAATATCTAGGCACGGCGGCATTTTGATACCACCAGGAATGGAAAATAAAAATTATAAGGGATCAAAAAAATTTAAAAATTGGATCTATGTTCAACGGATCACACCTATAAAAAAAAAGTATTTTGTTTTGGTTCGGCCCGTAGTCCCATATGAAATATCCGATGGGATAAATTTAGCAACACTTTTTCCTCAGGATCTCTTGCAGGAAAAGGATAATGTACAACTTCGAATTGTCAATTATATACTTTATGGAAATAGCAAGTCAATTCGAGGAATTTATCACACAAGTATTCAATTAGTTCGGGCTTGCTTAGTATTGAATTGGAACCAAGAAAAAAGGGGTTTTATAAAAGAAGAGGTTCATGCTTCCTTTGTTGAAATAAGGGCAAATGATCTGCTTCGTGATTTCATCAGAATTGAGTTAGTAAAGTCCACTATTTCTTATACCGTAAAAAAGTATGATACGTCAAGTTCAGGATTGATTTACAATATTGGATTAGATCGTACTAATATAAATCCTTTTAATTCCAAGGCAAAGACTCAATCATTTCCCCAACATCAGGGAACTCTTGGTACGTTGTTGAATCGAAATAAGGAATGCCAATCTTTCCGAATTTTGTCATCATCCAATTGTTCTCGAATTGGCCCCTTTAATACTTCGAGATATAATAATGCGACAAAAGAATTGGATCCCATGAATCCAATTAGGGATTTGTTGGGTCCCTTAGGTACTACTGTATTTAAAATAGCGAATCCTTGTTTATCTTACTATTTAATAACTTATAATCAAATCTTTTTAAAGAACTATTTGTTACTTGACAATTTTAAACAGACTTTCCAAGTACTTCAATTTCAATACTGTTTCCTAGATGAAAATAGTAGGATTTATAATCCCGATCCGTGTAGTAACATCATTTGGAATTTATTCCATTTTAATTGGTGTTTTCTCCATCACGATTATTGTGAAGAGGCATGGACAATAATTAGCCTTGGCCTATTTCTTTGTGAAAATTTATGTCTATTGAAATACGGATCACGCATAAAAAAATCTGGTAAAATTTTCATTGTTCATGTTGACTCTTTAGTTATAAGATCAGCTAAGCCCTATTTGGTCACTCCGGGAGCAACTGTTCATGGCCATTATGGGAAAACCTTTTATGAAAGAGATACATTAATTACATTTATATATGAAAAATCGAGATCCGGCGATATCACGCAAGGTCTTCCAAAAGTGGAACAAATCTTAGAAGTTCGTTCAATTGATTCAATATCGATGAACCTCAAAAAGAGAGTTGAAGGTTGGGACGAACGTAGCCGAAGGCTTCTTGGGATACCCTGGGGATTCTTGATTGGAGCTGAACTAACCATAGCACAAAGTCGTATCTCTTTGGTTAATAAGATCCAAAAGGTTTATCGATCCCAGGGGGTACAGATCCATAATAGACATATAGAGATTATTGTACGTCAAGTAACATCAAAAGTGTTGGTTTCAGAAGATGGAATGTCTAATGTGTTTTCACCTAGGGAACTGATTGGATTGTTGCGAGCAGAGCGAGCAGGGCGTGTTTTGGACGAAGCGATCTGTTATCGGGCAATCTTATTGGGAATAACGAAGTCATCTCTGAATACTCAAAGTTTCATATCCGAAGCGAGTTTTCAAGAAACTGCTCGAGTTTTAGCAAAAGCTGCTCTACGAGGTCGTATTGATTGGTTGAAAGGGCTGAAAGAGAACGTTGTTCTGGGGGGGATTATACCGGTTGGTACTGGATTCAAAAAATTAGTACATCGTTCAAAGCAAGATAAAAACATTCATTTGAAAATAAAAAGGAAGAATCTATTCGAATTGGAGATGAGAGATATTTTGTTACACTATAGAGAATTTTGAGAATTTTTTTTGTTCTTGCGTCCCGAACTATTTCCATGGGACATCAGACCAATCATTTACATGATACATGATTTAGTAATTCCTAACAAGAGGTTCATTCTTTTTACTTGAATTCTCTGGTCCGATTATGGATTTGGTAATCAACGAAAAATAAAGAATGAAAATAAATTCATGATTTTGGTCGTAGATCAATGGTCAATCCTGGTATAAGGTTCCGTCGGAACAATTATTTATTTCACAGGTTACTGAATCTCTCTAAAAAAAAAAAAGAGAAAGTGTGGCAAAATGGGAAGACGATATTGGAACATAAATTTGGAAGAGATGATGGAAGCAGGAGTTCATTTTGGTCATGGTACTAAGAAATGGAATCCTAGAATGGCTCCTTACATCTCTGCAAAGCGTAAAGGTATTCATATTACAAATCTTACTATAACTGCTCGTTTTTTATCAGAAGCCTGCGATTTAGTTTTTGATGCAGCAAGTATGGGAAAAAACTTCTTAATCGTTGGCACCAAAAATAAAGCAGCGGATTTAGTAGCATCAGCAGCAATAAGGGCTCGATGTCATTATGTTAATAAAAAATGGCTTGGTGGTATGTTAACAAATTGGTCTACTACAGAAACAAGACTTCAGAAGTTCAGGGACTTAAGAGCGGAACAAAAAATGGGGAAACTCGCCCGTCTCCCAAAAGGAGATGCAGCAATGTTGAAGAGAAAGTTATCCACCTTGCAAACATATCTGGGTGGGATCAAATATATGACGGGATTGCCCGATATTGTAATTATCGTTGATCAGCAAGAAGAATATATGGTTCTTCGAGAATGTGTCATTTTGGGCATTCCGACGATTTGTTTAATCGATACAAATTGTGACCCAGATCTTGCAGATATTTCTATTCCGGCCAACGATGATGCTATAGCATCGATTCGATTGATTCTTACCAAATTAGTATCCGCAATTTTGGAGGGCCGAAATAGTTATATAAAAAAAGGTTGATTATCTTATAATTTAATAGTTAAGAAAAAGAAGAAGAAGATTAGTTCCTTTTTGTTGAACTCCATGGATTTCTTTGATTGTTTATTATTTTGGTTTGCATTTTTGAACTATGTTTTGAATATTGAATAAAAAATGATTGGTATTTTTTTTTATGTAATTTCTTGGTATTCTAAATATAATGTATGATTCCTATTCATAAATGAAGGTAGATGAATTGAGAAAGATATGGTTGAATCAAAATGATTCCTTTTTTAAGTTCGATTTCTATTATAGGGCAATATGAATGTTATACTATGTTCCATTAAAACACTCAAAGGGTTATACGATATGTCAGGTGTAGAAGTAGGCCAACATTTATATTGGGAAATAGGAGGTTTACAAATTCATGCCCAAGTGCTTATCACTTCTTGGGTTGTAATTGCTATTTTATTAGGTTCAGCCATCATAGCTGTTCGGAATCCACAAACCATTCCGACCGACGGGCAGAATTTCTTCGAATATGTCCTTGAATTTATTCGAGACTTGAGCAAAACTCAGATTGGAGAGGAGTATGGTCCTTGGGTTCCATTTATTGGAACTATGTTCCTATTTATTTTTGTTTCTAACTGGTCAGGTGCTCTTTTACCTTGGAAAATCATAAAGTTACCTCATGGGGAGTTAGCTGCGCCCACGAATGATATAAATACTACTGTTGCTTTAGCTTTACCCACGTCAGTGGCATATTTCTATGCGGGTCTTAGCAAAAAAGGATTGGGATATTTCGGTAAATACATTCAACCAACTCCAATACTTTTACCAATTAATATTCTAGAAGATTTTACAAAGCCTTTATCTCTTAGTTTTCGACTTTTCGGGAATATATTGGCTGATGAATTAGTAGTTGTTGTTCTTGTTTCTTTAGTGCCTTCAGTAGTTCCTATACCTGTCATGTTTCTTGGATTATTTACAAGTGGTATTCAAGCTCTTATTTTTTCAACTTTGGCTGCGGCTTATATAGGTGAATCCATGGAGGGTCATCATTGACTAACTTTCGAAATAGTTTTTTAAGCTTATCCCAATTAAAGCAATGCGGGGTTCAATATAATCCACAGGGCTGGAGAAGAAAATGAAAATAGCTAATATTATGTATTGTAGTATTGTATATATGAAGAAAGATAGATGATATTGCAGAGTTTTTAAGAGAAAAAAGGATTGGGTGGGGGGTCCTACTAGATATATGTACAGAATACGATTTAATATTAATAGAATAATAAAGTGCAGGTGGTTTACGTTATGGAAGAAAAAAAGTATATGTTATTTACTAGTTAGATAGGAATTATCCCTATCTCTTTTTTTCTAGCTCACTTCATTTATAATTTATATAGATTCAAATATCAGTCCTTTTTCAATTTTTTCTGTGATTGTTAATTGAATGAAAGAATATAAGAGTTTTTAAACAAGAAAACACAATGGCTAAAACCGTATGTATCTATTTACATAAAACTCCATCATGGGTAGAAAGAAAGGAAAAACAGTATATGGAAGTAGTTCTTAAAATTAAGTAATATTCTGTTGGAGTTTTTAGCTACTTCGACCCGATAGATTTTAGTGATAAGTATCAATAAAAAAAAAGAAGTAAGTAAAAAGGTAGTATAGTAAAGTAAATAGTAAAAGTAGAAAAAGAAGTGGATAAAGATTAAGTAGTAATTCATTGGTTGGTTGTATCATTAACCATTTCTTTTTTTTTTGCGAGGAAATTACCATGAATCCACTTATTTCTGCTGCTTCCGTTATTGCTGCTGGATTGGCTGTGGGGCTTGCTTCTATTGGACCTGGGGTTGGTCAAGGTACTGCTGCGGGCCAAGCTGTAGAAGGTATTGCGAGACAACCAGAAGCAGAGGGTAAAATACGAGGTACTTTATTGCTTAGTCTGGCTTTTATGGAAGCTTTAACAATTTATGGACTGGTCGTGGCATTAGCTCTTTTATTTGCAAATCCTTTTGTTTAATTTTATCGTAGAATAAAAATGTAAAAAAAAGGGGGACCTATCTTTTTTATTATTTTATTAACTGGGAGTTTCCCTTTGCTCCTTCGAATTTTACTCCTATAACTATTTATTTTTTGTTTGTCGAAACAATACTTTGGGAGGGACTGATTTGAGGATAAGGAATTAGCGGATCCACTCGCTTTCTTCCCTTTCGTTCTTAGTTTAGTAAAATTCCATTAAAAATAAGAAATGGAACAAAAAAATCGATAAAAAAAAGGGGGGAGGCGAGTGGAGTGATACAAAAAGAACTCTGTTCTTTGTTAGTCCTATCTATAAGAGGAGAGCATATGAAAAATATAACCGATTCCTTTGTTTCCGTGGGGCACTGGCCATCCGCTGGGAGTTTCGAGTTTAATACCGATATTTTAGCAACAAATCCAATAAATCTAAGCGTTGTGCTGGGTATATTGATTTTTTTTGGAAAGGGAGTGTGTGCGAGTTGTGTATTTCAAGAATAGGTTGGATTTCGCCGGCTGCACTTTCTTTATATTTATGTATTCTTTTTTTTATTTGCGTAAATAGGAAAAAGGGTGCACAATCTCGACGAATTACTTCGTAATTGGATTTTATTCAGAAATCATATCTAAGAACCATAGCATTTCGTGACTAATTGGTAAATGAACTTTGATTCTCTATCAACCAATAATGTTGAGGTCTTTTACATGGTTAAAGATAAATTGTTTGAAGTCCAGGCACAGCATACCGTGGTACTCTTTCTACCGCTACATTAGTACCGAAATACCACAAATAAAAAAATAAAAAAAAAATGATAAAAAAAATAAATAATTGGGAATTTATCCGATGTATAACACTCATATGGATAAATTTATTTGAACCATTTACAGGTATAGGAAAGATGGGTATATTCCCCCACCCCTTTTTTTATCCACTGCCAAATCGACGACCTATATATTGTATAAAAAAGATAAATTTTTTTAATTTTTTGGATGAAAAAAAAAAGTTTGTGAATAAAGAACAAATAAAGAAACAACTTTGCTGACAATTTTTTATTTTTTGTCTGGTCTGAAGAGTCCTACTATCCTAATATTCTGATGTTAGATCAGTTTCGATATCTTTGAATACGAACAGAAAAGAGAGGATAGGCTCAAGAGAGGATAGGTTCATTCCATTCAAAGATCAAAGATATGGGAATGTCTATCAAAGGAAAGAAACAATTGAGCGTGAGAGCCAAATGAATCAAAAGATTCATGTTTGGTTCGGGAAGAGATATGAGAGTTGTGAAATGAATGTAAAGATAATCTACTTTCATTAAATGATTTATTAGATAAGCGAAAACAAAGGATCTTGAGTACTATTCGAAATTCAGAAGAATTACGTAGAGGGGCCGCTGAACAGCTCGAAAGAGCGCGGGCTCGATTACGTAAAGTGGAAATGGAAGCAGATGAGTATAGACTGAATGGATACTCTGAGATAGAAAGAGAGAAAAGAAATTTGATTAATGCTACTTGCGATAGTTTGGAACAATTCAAAAATTACAAAAATGAAACTCTTTTTTTTGAACAACAAAGAGCGGTTAATCAGGTACGACAGCAAGTTTTCCAACAAGCTTTACAAAGAGCTCTAGGAACTCTGAATAGTTGTTTGAATAGCGAATTACATTTTCGTACCATCAGTGCTAATATTGGTATCCTCGGGTCCGTGGAAGAAATAACTGATTAGCCTTTTTAATCTAGTTTAAAGTTTAGGTGTTTTTTTTTCCTTTCTTTCCGAAAAATAAAAAAGAGATACTAATGGGAACCCTTCGAGCTGATGAAATTAGTAATATTATCCGCGAACGTATTGAACAATATAATAGAGAAGTAAAGATTGTGAATACCGGTACCGTACTTCAAGTGGGCGACGGCATTGCTCGTATTCATGGTCTTGATGAAGTAATGGCAGGGGAATTAATAGAATTTGAAGAGGGTACAATAGGCATTGCTCTGAATTTGGAATCAAATAATGTTGGCGTTGTATTAATGGGTGATGGTTTGATGATACAAGAGGGAAGTTCTGTAAAAGCAACAGGAAGAATTGCTCAGATACCAGTGAGCGAGGCTTATTTGGGTCGTGTTATAAATGCTTTGGCTAAACCTATTGATGGGAGAGGTGAGATTTTATCTTCTGAATCTCGGTTAATCGAATCTCCCGCCCCAGGTATTATTTCGAGACGTTCCGTATATGAGCCCCTTCAAACGGGTCTTATTGCCA